AGGAGAGAACCTTATGCTGCTAAAGAAGAAAAAAACAGAAGTACGCGCTTTAGGCCGACATATATCTGTATCTGCTGACAAAGCAAGAAGAGTAATTGATCAAATTCGCGGACGTTCCTATGAGGAAACCCTTATGATACTAGAACTCATGCCCTATAAAGCATGTTATCCCATTTTCAAGTTAGTTTATTCTGCAGCAGCAAATGCTAGTTACACTATGGGCTCCGCCGAAGACAATTTAATAATTATTAAAGCTGAAGTTAACGAGGGGACTGTCGTGAAAAAATTAAAACCTCGTGCTCGAGGACGTAGTTATGCGATAAAAAAAGCTACCTGTCATATAACTATTGGAGTGAAAGATATATCTTTAGATATATATGAAGATATATCTTTCTATTCGTTAAAAAAACCTAGATGGAAAAAGCCAAGTATGGTAGATCGTGATATATATAATAGTGAGGTAGTATGGGACAAAAAATAAATCCACTTGGTTTCCGACTTGGTATAACCCAAAAGCATCATTCCCTTTGGTTTGCAAAACCAAAAAATTATTCCGAAGACCTACAAGAAGATCAAAAAATAAGAGACTTTATTAAAAATTATATTCAAAAGAATATGAGAATATCCTCTGGAACCGAGGGAATTTCGCATATAGAGATTCAAAAAAGAATCGATTTGGTCCAGATCATAATCTTTATGGGATTCCCAAAGTTATTAATAGAAAGTAGACCCCGAGGGGTCGAAGAATTACAAATGAATCTACAAAAAAAATTTCATTATGTGAACCGAAAACTTAACATTGCTATCACAAGAATTTCAAAACCTTATGGAAACCCTAATATTCTTGCAGAATTTATAGCCGGACAATTAAAGAATCGAGTTTCATTTCGAAAAGCAATGAAAAAGGCTATTGAATTAACTGAACAAGCGGATACAAAAGGAATTCAAGTACAAATTGCAGGGCGTATCGACGGAAAAGAAATCGCCCGTGTCGAATGGATCAGAGAAGGCAGAGTTCCCCTACAAACCATTCGAGCGAAAATAGATTATTGTTCCTATACAGTTCGAACTATCTATGGGGTCTTGGGCATCAAAATTTGGATTTTTATAGACAAGGAAGAGGAATAAGAAAACTTTCATCGTTTTTTCCTTCTATCAACCGATAGAAGGAAAAAGGGGAAACTCATTCATTCTTTTTCCTACCAATCAAACTAATTCTATAGGGTTGAATAAAAATTCAATTGACCTTGTGATATAATTGCTATGCTTAGTGTGTGACTCGTTGGTTTTTTTTAGGGTTAGGGTTACAAAAGACCGGCCCGATAGTGTGAAAACCAATTCATCACTTCATATTATCTAGATCTAAAGAACCAGTCAAAATATGTTAAATCAGTCATATCTTTGTAGCAACTGAAATAATTAAACGTTAACTTTTTTAAAGCAAAATTACGGAAGATAAGGTGTGGATAAATGGAAGGATGAGAGAAAGAGAGAAAAAGAATATCAATGATATACAATTCCAATATGGAAGGTCTATGAGTCATCTCATAAAAGACAGTGTAAAAAAGCATCAATACTAATTGATTCATACATAATGAAATATGAATTTCTTGTAGAAGAAAAGAAAAAACTCAAGAGCTTTGAGTCAATAAAGATTAAGAAGGTTGACTCAAGAATAAATTGGATTATGAGCTCCATTGTAGAATTCTGACCTAATCATCTAGTACGAAGTGGTGAAAACGAAGGAACCTGTGAATGCAAAAGATTTTATTTAAATATTAAATAAACGAATCTTAATGATTCACTACTTAGGATGGCGAAATAAACCGGAAATAAATTCATCTATTTTGTTTGAAAAATGACGAATAAGTGCTAGGACTGAAATAGAGATTGCAAGAGTAAATATTCGCCCGCGAAAACCTTCTTTTTTTTTTTGAATTGGTAAACTCGGATAAAAGACAATAAAGATTTATTAGGACGTTAGAAAAAAGAAAATTTTTTCTAAAATAAAAATGTTCTAATAGCTATTCAAATTAATTCAAATTCAATTTGGAATCCTTTTATTCGCGAGGAGCTGGATGAGAAGAAACTCTCACGTCCAGCTCTGTAGTAGAGATGGAATTCCGAAACAACCATCAACTATAACCCCAAAAGAACTAGATTCCGTAAACAACACAGAGGAAGAATGAAGGGAATATCTTATCGAGGTAATCATATTTGTTTCGGTAAATATGCTCTTCAAGCACTTGAACCCGCTTGGATCACATCGAGACAAATCGAAGCAGGTCGCCGGGCAATGACACGAAATGCACGCCGTGGTGGAAAAATATGGGTCCGTCTCTTTCCAGACAAACCAGTTACAGTAAGACCTGCTGAAACGCGTATGGGTTCGGGGAAAGGATCCCCTGAATATTGGGTAGCTGTTGTTAAACCGGGGCGAATACTATATGAAATGGGTGGAGTAACCGAAAATATAGCTAAAAGGGCTATTTTAATAGCAGCATCCAAAATGCCTATTCGAACTCAATTTATTATTTCGGGATAAAAATGTAGAACATAGAGAAATGAGTCTTGGGGATGAAACAAAATCGCCTATTTCTTTTTTAGACTTAGACAAACAATATTTCTTTTATTTTCTTCATCCTTTGCATTGGAAGAATAGATTCAAAAATTTATATGATTCAACCTCAGACCTATTTAAATGTAGCGGATAACAGCGGGGCTCGAAAATTGATGTGTATTCGAATCATAGGAGCTAGTAATCGCCGATATGCTCATATTGGTGACGTTATTGTTGCTGTGATCAAAGAAGCCGTACCAAATATGCCCCTAGAAAAATCAGAAGTAGTCAGAGCTGTAATTGTTCGTACCTGTAAAGAACTTAAACGTGACAGCGGTATGATAATACGATATGATGACAATGCTGCAGTTGTGATTGATCAAGAAGGAAATCCAAAAGGAACTCGCATTTTTGGGGCAATCCCCCGCGAATTGAGACAATTAAATTTTACTAAAATAGTTTCATTAGCTCCCGAAGTATTATAAAATAAAAAAAAAAGAGATCTGAATTTTTTTGGGGGGGTATTTGAAGGGAAATAGATTAAGAACTAGATTAATTCGTAGCTTGTGTTTTGCGCATATACCTTGAAAAATTTATATTCATAAACCAATAAAAAAAAAAGAAAAACATGTTAATTATATCCAATTTTGGGACGACAAAAGTTTTAATTCATCATGGGTAGAGACACTATTGCTGAGATAATAACCTCTATACGAAATGCTGATATGGATAGAAAAAGAGTTGTTCGCATAGCATCTACTAATATTACCGAAAATATTGTTAAAATACTTTTCCGAGAAGGTTTTATCGAAAACGTCAGAAAACATCGAGAAAAAAACAAAAATTTTTTGGTTTTAACCCTGCGACATAGCAGGAATAGGAAAAGACCCTATAGAAATTTTTTAAATTTAAAACGGATCAGCCGACCCGGTCTACGAATCTATTCTAACTCTCAACGAATTCCTAGAATTTTAGGTGGGATGGGTATTGTAATTCTTTCCACTTCTCGGGGTATAATGACAGATCGGGAAGCTCGACTAGAAGGAATCGGCGGAGAAATTTTATGTTATATATGGTAATCCATTTCATATCCAAATGAAATCCGAAACCTCTTCCTATTTGAGAAATATAAAAAGAAAGGGGGGTGAGTTGTCTAATATCGTTTCTCCTCCATTAGTTGATACCTCAAGGAGGCTTTACCTGGAATGAAAGAACAAAAATGGACTCATGAAGGTTTAATTACTGAATCGCTTCCCAATGGCATGTTCCGGGTTCGGTTAGATAATGAGGATCTGATTCTAGGTTATGTTTCGGGAAAGATCCGACGTAGTTTTATACGGATACTACCCGGGGATAAAGTCAAAATTGAAGTAAGTCGTTATGATTCAAGCAGAGGACGTATAATTTATCGACTCCGAAACAAGGATTCAAAAGATTAGGTGATTTTTATTCAATACGATTCGAGATTAAAAATTTCAAGAAACTTATTTTCTACCAAGAAGTAGATTCAGAATTAAGATAAGGAATGAAAAATATGAAAATAAGAGCTTCCGTTCGTAAAATTTGTGAAAAATGTCGACTAATCCGTAGACGGGGGCGCATTAGAGTAATTTGTTCCAACCCGAGACATAAACAAAGACAAGGATAAAGGGATAATCAGACTCACTAAAGAACTCAGTGTACAAATAAAGAATCTGTTTTGACATGAAATGGATAGATCCATATATTTCTGACTCATATTTATGAGATGATGCAATATGGCAAAAGCTATACCGAGAACTGGTTTACGTAGAAATGTACGTATTGGTGCACGTAAAAGTGCACGTAAAATACCAAAGGGAGTTATTCATGTTCAAGCAAGTTTTAATAATACCATTGTCACAGTTACAGATGTACGAGGTCGGGTGGTTTCCTGGTCCTCGGCCGGTACTTGTGGATTCAATGGTACGCGAAGAGGGACACCCTTTGCCGCTCAAACTGCAGCAGCAAATGCTATTCGTACAGTAGTAGATCAGGGTATGCAACGAGCAGAAGTCATGATAAAAGGTCCCGGTCTCGGAAGAGACGCCGCATTACGAGCTATTCGTAGAAGTGGTATCCTATTAACTTTTGTACGGGATGTAACCCCTATGCCACATAATGGCTGTAGACCTCCGAAAAAAAGACGTGTGTAGAAATAAACAGTGAATCAATTTCAAGAGAAACAAGAGAAATAAATAATTCAATCAAAAAAAATATTATTACTATGGTTCGAGAGAAAGTAACAGTATCTACTCGGACACTACAGTGGAAGTGTGTTGAATCAAGAACAGACAGTAAACGTCTTTATTATGGTCGATTTATTCTGGCTCCGCTTATGAAAGGACAAGCCGACACAATAGGGATTGCGATGCGAAGAGCTTTGCTTGGAGAAATAGAAGGAACATGTATCACACGTGTA